CCTTTATCACTTAGTTTTCGACTTTTCGGAAATATATTAGCTGATGAATTAGTAGTTGTTGTTCTTGTTTCTTTAGTACCTTTAGTGGTTCCTATACCTGTCATGTTCCTTGGATTATTTACAAGTGGTATTCAAGCTCTGATTTTTGCAACTTTAGCCGCGGCTTATATAGGGGAATCCATGGAGGGCCATCATTGACTAGTTTTTGAAAGATTCTTTTTTAGCTTATCCCAAGGTAATGTATGCGTCGCTCAAAAAAAATCTAATCTAATTAGGAAATCTAAATATACAACTCACTATATACAATCTAGAGTAATAGCCAAAGATATTAGAGTAGAGAGTTGTAAAAAAAAAGGGGGAAAGAGATCTAAAAGATCTTTTTCCTAAAATTCTTGGTTGATCCACTTATATTATACCATTCTCTCCTGAATAGATATTCATTTTATATTGCTGGTCGGCCAATCCTAATATTTCCTATTCGGAATCAGAATTTGAATAAGAATTCTTGTGGTTTACGAAGTGTGAGTAAAAAAAGAGGGGTGCTCTATAGAAGGATTCCCCTTTCAGTTGATTTTCTTCAGCGATTGACCAAAATAAAATTTTCAGAAATAATAAATTGCGTGAACTTAGATCAATCAAATAATGATATTTCTATCCACTGATTCGGCCTAAGCAATTTGTCTATTTAGATTGTATCCATGCGGGAGAATGATAAAGAAAGGGGAAGAAGTATTTACAAACAAAAAAGGGATTCATAAAAAATAGGGTGATTCGGATCGGAGAGGGAGGTTTTACTAGGTATATTATATGTAAAAAAGTGCTATGCTATAAGTCAACTTGTTTTTCGACGCATAATTCTCGAATTCGATTGAATTTAAGATGAATGAAGAGTTGGTTTACGTTATGGAAGAAAGACGTGTATAGGTGATTGATATTAAATATTGACTAGTTATATATGAACTAAAGAGATATTCAATTTGCCCTACTACTAGAAATTTGATGGCTATTCCAATAGAAGTCTTTCCGTATCCTCTGGGACTGGGAGTTCGATGAATAAACAGATGAAATCAAGAAAAAAAATCGAAGAATTCAAAGAATGGTTCGGAACAAAGAAAGAATGGTTCGGAACAAAGAAAGAATGGTTCGGAACAAAGAAAGAATGGTTCGGAACAAAGAAACGGACGGACGAAAGTCGTACAGATTCGCAAAGATTTTGTCGATAGGAACTAAAAAAGAGATATCGAAGTAAAGTAGTTTTGATCCTTGAATAAGATTATTACTTCAATTTGAAGTTTGTAGTGACTTCGACTGGATGAATTGTAGCGATGTAATATTAAGTTAGAATTCATCGGCTGACTGTATCATTAACCGTTTTTTTTTGTATGAGGAACTTATCATGAATCCACTGATTTCTGCCGCTTCCGTTATTGCTGCTGGATTGGCTGTAGGGCTTGCTTCTATTGGACCTGGAGTTGGTCAAGGTACTGCTGCGGGCCAAGCTGTAGAAGGTATCGCGAGACAGCCTGAGGCGGAGGGAAAAATACGAGGTACTTTATTGCTTAGTCTAGCTTTTATGGAAGCTTTAACAATTTATGGCCTGGTTGTGGCATTAGCACTTTTATTTGCGAATCCTTTTGTTTAATCTTATAAATTCGAAAAAGCAATAACCCACGGGAAGGGCTGATTTGTGGATGAGGAATTAGCATACTCACTCGCTTTCATCCTTTCCGTTCGTAGTCTAAGGAACCCCCTTTTATATTTTTTAGGAAGGGTTTAAATAAATAAATAATAAATAAAGAAGGGGGTAATTCACCATTTCTAAATCGAATCTTTTTTGGCTCGATTTAGAAATAGTAAAATATATATATCAAATATCAAATATATCAAAGGGGGGGGGCAGGGCGATACAAAAAGAACTCTGTTCTTTTTTTTTAGTCTATCTATAAGAGGAGATCATATGAAAAATGTAACCGATTCTTTCGTTTCTTTAGGCCACTGGCCATCCGCCGGGAGTTTCGGGTTTAATACCGATATTTTAGCAACAAATCTAATAAATCTAAGTGTAGTGCTTGGGGTATTGGTTTTTTTTGGAAAGGGAGTGTGTGCGAGTTGTTTATTTCAAGAATAGGCTGGATCCAACCAGCTGTACTTTTTATGTTATAACTAGGAAAAGTAGGTACATTATCTCACGAATGACTTCTGAATAAAGAAATCATATGCAAGAACCATAGCATTTCGTTATTCGTTGGTAAATCCGCTTTGATTCTCTATCAACCAAAGATGTGGGACCATTAACTATGGTTAAAGCTAAATCATTTGAAGTCCAGACGCAGCATGGTACTCTTTCTACCGCAATATGAATATTAATATAGAGATGCTTTCAAAATGAATAATTTATCTATATAAGAACACTCATATGGATAAAATGATTTGAACCGCTTATTACAAAAATGGGGATTAAACCCCCTTTTATCCAATGATGAATCGACGACCTATGTAT